CCAAGACTTATTTTTGTGGGGGTCTCTTCACAAGAATTTTGATGAAGCCAATACCAATTCAATTTAAACGGATTCAAAATAATGCTACTTACTGGATCGGGATTATAAATATTCCTATTTTCATCGATTAAATAATATTTCATTACTCGAAAAGTTTGTTTTAAATTGTCAAGTTGCAAATAGTTAGTTATCAAGATCTGATTCTTAGTTATTAAACGGTAAAATGAAGAAAAATTAGCAATTTGAAGGGCTGTTCCAAAAGGGCCCGGCGAATTCCTAATTTTTCTTATGGGCTCGGATTCTTTGTAAGATTTTAGACCCTTGAATGGACCCATTCGAAAGCAATTGGCTGATGACAAAATGAGAAAGGATTGGCATTCCTTCGTTCTATTCAACAACGTACGAACAGTTTCATGGTTTTGGCTAAATGATTGTTGAAGCCTTGCTTTTGGGTAACTGGAAAAAAATGGATTCATACGATCTAATCCATTATCAGAAAGCAATCCTGAACCTGATGGATCATTCCTTTTTCCGGCATACGAAATAGTGGATTTCACTAAATCGATTCTTAGGAAATTTCGAATCATACCATTTATCTTTACTTCAACAAAAGAGGCGCGCGCCTCTTCTACAGAAGAACTTTTTTTTTCTTGGTCCCAATTCAATACTAAACAAGTCCGAACTAATTGAATACTTGTGTCAGAAATTCCCTGAATAGGCTTGCCATTTCCATAAAGGATATAATTGACAACCCGAAGTTGCACCTGATCCCTTTCCTGCAACAGATCCTGAGGAAAAAGTGTTGATAAACTTATACCGTCCGTTATTTCATATGTGACTACGGGTCGAACCAAAACAAAAGACCTTTTCTTAGTAGGTGTGATTCGTTGGACATAGATCCAATTTTTACATTTTTCCGATTCCTTGGAATTTGTTTGTCCCCTTTCCGGCGGTATCAAAATGCCCCTGTGTCGCGATATTTTATCTGTTTTTCCGGGAAAATGGATATTTCCCGAAAAGATTTTTAGTTCAATCTTTTTTTTTTTCTTCTCTACTCGGACCAACCCGCCTACCCGGCTTCTTGTATTTAAAGTGATTTGTGTATCTACTCCAATGATACTATTGTTCTGTACCATTATGGAAGAAGCTCGTGGTAAGATATGTACTTCCTCAGGAATGAAAAAAAACCGATCTACTTGCATTTGGTATTTTGCTCTAAGTTCTTTGACCCCTCGATATTCAATCAAACCCTCTTTTTTTATGATTGAATGCGCCTCTATAGTCCCATATTTTGTAATTCCCGAACTCTCTCTTCGGTATCTAGGATCATCAAAATAGGCAAGAATACTATTTCTACGGAAACTACCATTTATGGGGATTTCAATCGAGATACCTGAAGGGGGCATGAATTCTTTCTCTCGTTCTTGAATTGGTTGAAATGGAATGATGAATCTCTTTCTTCGCCTCTTTGCCAAGAAATCGGAATTTTTGGCAGGATATATGAGATTAGAATGCCCAGTTCTTACGATTCGATTAAGTTCCGAATAATCACGAATCCTATCCCCTTTGTTATTAGAAAGATCCGAACTAAAAAATGGGTGTCTCGTGTGAGCATTGCTAACTGAAGAGTTCGAAATATACCTTTGTTCGACAGAAAGAAAATAGGCGTTCGTTTGATCTTGATCCTTGTGGAGCGAACGCGGGGCCACGGCGGGTTTGTGCGGCCTTCCTGCTAATATCCATAAATGACTTGTTTTTGGTAAGAGATGAACATTACCGTATGTAAATTCAGGTGCATGGTCCACGTCGGTACTCCAATGCATTTCTCCCTCTGAGTCAGAATAAATATGTTTTCGAACCTTTTCTTTAAAATTCAAAGTGGATGCTCCCGCGCGAATTTCAGCAATCACTTGTTCTGATTCTACATATTGATCATTTTGAACTAAAAGAAAACTTTTTGGTGGAATATTCACATTATGTATAGTATCTTCACTCTCAATAGTGACAGCCAAGTCTATATAACATAGAAAGGCAGGATGGCCGTGACGTGTACGTGTGGGATGAACCAAATCCTCATTGAATCTTATTTTTCCATTAGAAGAGGCTCGTACATGTTCTGCAGTACCCCCCGTGAATACTCCGCCTGTATGAAAAGTTCTTAATGTTAGTTGAGTACCGGGTTCTCCAATGGATTGTCCCGCAATAATACCTACAGCTTCTCCCAATTCGACCAGGTCACCGTGAGTAGGACTTCGGCCATAGCATAATCGACAGATCCAAGATGTACTTCTACAGGTAAAGGGAGTTCGAATAGATATTGGTTGGACTCGAAAGGTTATCAACTGATTGATAAGTCCAATCCCAATATCCTGATTTCTCGCGGCAATGCACCGCGGGCCCATATATATATCGTCTGCTAATACACGACCAATTAATGTTTGAATAAAAATTCTTTCTGGTATCGTCCCATTTTGGGGATTCACAGAAATACCTCGGATGG